TCTCTGTCAATCCTGGAATTCTAAGGATCTCTTGAATTCGAAACAAGAGGACTTGATACTAATTGAATTCAATCAATGGGGATTAAGTCTCTTAAGACTGGCTTAGGGTAAAATAAAAATCGGAGCAAGGACTTAATCTGAACTTGTTCGGCTTTGTACCTAAACAAGATAGTTAGCATCCGGTAAAAGAGGATCTTTTTGATTTATAACTCATCATCCTCATAGAATTTGGGAAGTAAATAGGAGTTAATTAGTAACAGAAGGTATTAATTTGAATATCTGTGTTTGTCCAAATCTCATTAACAAACAATCAAGTTACATATGGAACCGACGTATTTTCTTTGAACCTTATCTTTAGGTATTTCGTGTTTGGATCTAATGTCTAATGAATAATTATAGATCTATATTCAGACAGGGGTGATTCATACATTTTATTCACTTTACTTTATGACAAGATTACAGAAAGATGACCACACAAACAAAATATGAAAATGCGTATAAAATGAGGAAATGCTTAGCTTATATGTATGTATTGTTATCGTTTTTTTTTTTTATTTCAGTGACAACGGTCTTTCCATTTTTGTGACAAAGATTTGTGATCCCTTACCTGAAATTTTCAAATTTAAATATTTAACATAGAATATCCATAACAGTGACAATTCTTCAGTCTATCTAATAGATACGACAAACCCCTATTCTTTCGATTCTTATTTTATCCATCTCACGAAAAAAAAATGGGCTTTATTGTTTGATCTATCTATCAGCTTTAAATCATTCATGATTCAATTCGAAAAGAAAGAGAGATTTCTCTTTCTTATGTGCAGTCCTTATTGTAAACCCTTATTCAAATAATGATGTCAAAGTAGGAAACTTTTTCAATTATAATTTTTTTTTTAACTATTTTTAATGATTCCTTTTGAGTTGAATCTTTGGGACTCGAAGAAGTGTGAGATTCGTAAATCTATCCTATTGAGTCACTTAAAGATGCAGATTCAAAAAGAACTCATTTATTCGTTGTTATTTATCTTATTTTTTTATTTTCAAAAAAAAAAATGTTGCATTCATACAATAAAATTGGAATTCTTATTGAGACTTTTTCAGAAAAATATCTACCCATCTATATAGAAGAAAAAAAAGAAAAAGAGAAGAATAAAAGTAAATTATAGATTACTATGTACCGACTGAACCAATGACTATTCATGATTCCATAATTGAATCATTTCCATACGGGTTCCAAATTAGAGGAATGTTATGGTAAAACTTCGTTTGAAACGATGTGGTAGAAAGCAACGTGCGACTTGAAGGACACGATCCGTTGTGGATTCTTACATCCACCATTTTCTTTTTATATAGGAATGAAGGTGCTCTTGGCTCGACATCGTTTGTTCTGTTCCACTAGAACCCCTCTTTCTTGTTGGGTTGTAATGTAAATAGTACATGATGGAGCTCGAGTAGAAAGTATTGATTCATTTCTCGGGAGCAAAGATCTAGGGTTAATGCCAATCAATAAATTGGAACAACTTCGTAAGTATATCTTCGATATAGAAATCCAAAGGATTCAATTCGAGCAAGTTTCCAATCAAAAAAAGTGAAAATAAAATTTGTTAGAATTGATAAAACTCTTTCGATACAAAGTGTATCACGCGGGAATCAACTGTTCATATGATTCTTTGATAGAAAGAAATCAAAAAAAAAGGTATGTTGCTGCCGTTTTGAAAGGATTAAGGATCACCGAAGTAATGTCTAAACCCAATGATTCAAAACAAAAAATAAAGGATCCCAGAACAAGGAAACACCCTTTCAATTGTCTCAATAACTGGATCAGACTGAAGAATCAAAATAGGTTTTAAATGAGACAAACAAAAAGGGGATTAAAGACCACTCAATAAATGGCTAAAGATTTTTCTTTGAGCTATTTAAAAGTTATCCAACTTGAGTTATGAGTACAAATGATTTTTTTATTTTTCAGGAAGGAAGAAGAAAAAAAGGACTTAAATCATAGTCTAATTGATTTGATGATTTTATGGACCCATTTGCCATTAGAATTCTATACATCGATCGATATAACTTCGAATCATTTTTTCTCGAGCCGTACGAGGAGAAAACTTCCTATACGTTTCTAGGGGGGGTATTGTTCATCTACATCTATCCCAATGAGCCGTCTATCGAATCGTTGCAATTGATGGTCGATCTCGAAGAGAAGGAAGAGATCTTCGGAAAGTGGGTTTTTATGATCCGATAAAGAATCAAACTTATTTAAATGTTCCTGCTATTCTATACTTCCTTGAAAAAGGTGCTCAACCTACAGGAACCGTTCATGATATTTTAAAGAAGGCGGAGGTTTTCAAGGAACTTCGATCTAATCAAAAAAAATTCAATTAAGTAAATAAAAAAAAGGGAGGGAGTGGTGACTTGTATATAGCTTTGTATAACCTTTCTCTACTTTTTTTTCTTTCCCCTTTCTCTTGCTCTATTCGTACCTATTTATCACTGCTCCCAT